ATACCATAGAAATACCATTTCATATATTCTATAAATATATTCTATAAATAGAATAATAATAGAAGAATATTTAATAGAGGATTAAATAGAAGAATCTAATATTAATCTAAAATCTAATATTAATCTAATACTACTAATATATCTAAGAAATAATACTAATAAAGAATCTATAGATATAGATAAACTAAATGAACTAAAGCAAGTCAAGTTTTTTTTTTTAAGTTTTCGCAAAACGATCACAATTGATACAAGTAGATTTTTCAGTAAAGTACTAAATTAGTAATATTCCTAGCTCTAAAGCCCACTCCTTCCCCATACTACAAGTGAAAGAGAAAATGTAAACACTACCATTAAAGCAGCCCAAGCGAGACTTACTATATCCATGTGAATGATGTCCCCTATTGAAGGAATTATTCCATTATTGATTCATAATCATAGTGGAATGAATGGTGCAGAGTCAAAATAGGATTATTACTTACGGCTCTTTATGAAACAATTTCATAAATCCACTCAGTAAGAATTTCCTAGATTTCTTATTCAATAGAATTCTATTGAAATAGAAAGAATTGAATAAAAAAAATAAGAAAATAGAATAAGAAAAAATCAAATAAAATACACAAAAAATATACAAATATAAAGAAAAATAGAATGAAAGAAAATAGAAAATATAAGATATAAGAAAAAAAAAGAAGAGCCGTTCAACCATTCTGATTCAATTTAGGAACAGCACTCAGAGCCTCTAGTGAGTCTGGATATAAATCAGTTCTTTCCACAATTATTAATTGAATTTACCATCAGCCTATCCAATAGAATCTCATCGCAAACAGAGTTAGTAGACACTATTTCAATATTAAGGAAGTTATAGTGTAAAATAATTAGGGAGTCTTTATAGTCTTTTTTAGAATCCTTTCTTAACAATCTTAACAAAAAGGGAGTGTCTCTTAGGAACCTTTGTATACCAAGATTTCCTCCGACTTCTTACTTTATTCTTACTTTCATAGTTCTGATGCCCAGAATGATTCTCACTATTTCTTTTATTTGATTCAATTCAGAATAGCCCAAACCAATCATTAAGAAGATTGGGTTGCTTCAGATTTCTTGGTACCTGTTTGAGCCACACTCAGAACCCAGATTTTTAGAAAAAAGATGACAGTCTTTTTTTTTTATAGGCCCTACGGGTTCTCAAAATAAAGTATCGACGTATAGACAGACCTAGCCTTTGCCTATGCTTTTGCGGGACAAGGATTCGTCAAGTTCAATCAACAGGATTAAGAAATTCCAAGTCTTTTTTTGTTTATCAGGCGACACCCAGATTCGAACTGGGGATAAAGGATTTGCAGTCCCCCGCCTTACCACTTGGCCATGCCGCCAAATTCCATCCAAAATGGATAAAGAAATAAAGAAATTATATATTCTTATCTTTCTAGAATTTCTAGAATCCTATTTAGTATTTCTTTATTATTATTCTATTTCTATTCCTCTCCTAATTTTGTTTTGATTTGAATTTTTTACTTTCTTAATTCCTTTTATTTTTGGATCTTGAATCCCATTGTACTTATCTTTTTCCAAAAAAGAATTCCTCCCTTTTATTGGATCCTGTTTCTATTCTTTTCTTCGATTGATTTTATCTCAAAACACGCGTCGCTTAAAAACTTACCTTCTCTTTTCACTTTTCTATCAAATCTATAGAAAAGTGAAAAGATTCCCGGCCCCGGTCACAGCACAGACTGTAAAAAGCAGGGCAATTTAGAATAATTCACTCTTTATTTCATTAACTATATTACTTATTACTCTTTGACTCTTACTTACTTTTCTTACTTTGAATTAGTGAACAGCTCTTCATTTTGTATCTCCATTTGTATTATCTTAATGGATGCAAAATCCAATTGATTTACAACTAATCATTATCAATTAGAATTATAAGAAAATATATGTGTATATGTAAACCCCAGAACAGTGTAAACTCCAGAACAGATATTTTTATACGTGGATACCGAACCCGGGTCTATTTCTGATGCACATATCCTATCCCTATATAGGATCATCGTGCTTCAATATTTCATTGAATATGAATAGAAAATAGACATTATGATAGAGTGCGATCGAACCTATGTTGTACCAAGTTCAATTATGATAAAAGATGTGATATACGGATAGCTAAATAGCTATATTGGCATGTACTTCCTAAAGATGACTCCTATGACTATATACGTACGCAATTCCATTGTATTTTAGAAATTCTACTACCAAACAAAAAAAGAACAGATTCAATCCTGAATTCATTGATCTTTTATTTTTTTGTACCCTGATCATAATATATCATATTAAAAGAATTAGGTATAAATTGAAATTGGATCAATTTAGATATCCGATAAAAGACTCCATCAGCCTAAGTGACAGAATTTTTCCCAGGAATGCTTTATCAATTTCCATTTCTTTCTATTTGTACCTGGTTCAAGCTCAAATTCGAATTTGCATCGAAAATGCCCTCCATTTCTCTGTCTTGCTTCCGTTCATATGTATGATATATATGGATATGGATGGAGTTGACTAAAATTTTATGTGATTCAGTAAACAGAATATCCATTCCATCATTGCTAGATCAATAGGTAGGGTTCGATGAATAGTGAGCCAAGCCAATAATGGGATTTTTTCAATAAAGAGGAAACTTCAGATTAAGATGCTCCAGAATGGAAATGAGGGAATGTTCACAATACCTGGATTTAGTCAGATACAATTTGAGGGATTTTGTAGGTTCATTAATCAGGGCTTGACGGAAGAATTTCATAAGTTTCAAAAAATTGAAGATAGAGATCAAGAAATTGAATTTCAATTATTTGTGGAAACATATCAATTGGTAGAGCCCTTGATAAAAGAAAGAGATGCTGTGTATGAATCACTCACATATTCTTCTGAATTATATGTACCTGCGGTCTTAATTTGGAAAACCGGTAGAAATATGCAAGAACAAACCGTTTTTATTGGAAACATCCCTATAATGAATTCTTTTGGAACCTCTATAGTAAATGGAATATACCGAATTGTGATCAACCAAATATTGCAAAGTCCCGGTATTTACTACCGTTCCGAATTGGAACATAACGGAATTTCTGTCTATACCAGTACTATAATATCGGATTGGGGGGGAAGGTCGGAATTAGAAATTGATAGAAAAGCAAGGATATGGGCCCGTGTAAGTAGAAAACAAAAAATATCTATTCTAGTTCTATCATCAGCTATGGGTTCGAATATAAGAGAAATTCTAGATAATGTTTGTTACCCTGAGATTTTCTTGTCTTTCCCGAATGATAAAGAGAAAAAAAAGATTGGGTCAAAAGAAAGTGCTATTTTGGAGTTTTATCAACAATTTGCCTGTGTAGGGGGGGATCCGGTATTTTCTGAGTCCTTATGCAAGGAATTACAAAAGAAATTCTTTCAACAAAGATGTGAATTAGGAAAGATTGGTCGACGAAATATGAACCGGAGACTGAATCTTGATATACCCCAAAACAATACTTTTTTGTTACCACGAGATCTATTGGCTGCTGTGGATCATTTGATTGGAATGAAATTGGGAATGGGTACACTTGACGATATGAATCACTTGAAAAATAAACGTATTCGTTCTGTAGCAGATCTATTACAGGATCAATTCGGATTGGCTCTTGTTCGTTTAGAAAATACGGTTCGAGGAACTATATGTGGAGCAATCAGGCATAAATTGATACCGACTCCTCAAAATTTGGTAACTTCAACTTCATTAACAACTACTTATGAATCGTTTTTTGGCCTACACCCTTTATCTCAAGTTTTGGATCGAACTAATCCGTTGACACAAATTGTTCATGGGCGAAAATGGAGTTATTTGGGTCCTGGAGGATTGACGGGGCGAACTGCTAGTTTTCGCATACGAGATATCCACCCGAGTCACTATGGACGTATTTGTCCTATTGACACGTCCGAAGGAATCAATGTTGGACTTATCGGATCATTAGCTATTCATGTGAAGGTTGGTTATTGGGGATCTATAGAGAGTCCGTTTTATAAATTATCTGAGAGATCAAAAGAGGCACAGATGGTTTATTTATCACCAAATAGAGATGAATATTATATGGTAGCAGCAGGAAATTCTTTGGCCTTGAATCGGGGTATTCAAGAACAACAGGTTGTTCCTGCTCGATATCGTCAAGAATTCCTGACTATTGCATGGGAAGAGATTCATCTTAGAAGCATTTTTCCCTTCCAATATTTTTCGATTGGAGCTTCCCTCATTCCTTTTATCGAGCATAATGATGCGAATCGAGCTTTAATGAGTTCTAATATGCAGCGCCAAGCAGTTCCCCTTTCTCGGTCCGAGAAGTGCATTGTTGGAACTGGGTTGGAAGGCCAAACGGCTCTAGATTCGGGGATTTCAGCTATAGCCGAACGCAAGGGAAAAATCATTTATACTGATACTCAAAAGATCATTTTCTCAAGTAATGGGGATACTCTAAGCATTCCATTAGTTATGTATCAACGTTCCAACAAAAATACTTGTATGCATCAAAAAACTCAGGTTAAGCGGGGTAAATACATTAAAAAGGGACAAATTCTAGCGGGTGGTGCGGCTACAGCTGGTGGGGAACTCGCTTTAGGAAAAAATGTATTAGTAGCTTATATGCCATGGGAAGGTTACAATTTTGAAGACGCAGTACTAATTAGCGAACGTCTGGTCTATGAAGATATTTATACTTCTTTTCACATCCGGAAATATGAAATTCAGACTCATGTAACAAGCCAAGGTCCTGAAAGAATCACTAAGGATATTCCGCATTTAGAGGCTCGTTTACTCCGAAATTTAGACAGAAATGGAATTGTGATGCTGGGATCTTGGATAGAAACAGGTGATATCTTAGTAGGTAAATTAACACCTCAGACAGCGAGCGAATCTTCATATGCCCCGGAGGATAGATTATTACGAGCTATACTTGGAATTCAGGTATCCACTTCAAAAGAAACTT